GAGACCGGGGCCCTTTATCATAACTTCTGCTCGTTGCATACCCTGATCCACTACTGTACGAATAGCATTTCCTGCTGCGGTTTGAGCAGCAAATGGTGTCCCTCTTCTTGCGCCTCTGAATCCACAAGTACCCGCGGAGGACCAAGAAACAACCCGACCCCGTACATCTGTAACAGTCACAATGGTATTGTTGAAACTCGCTTGAACGTGAATAACTCCTTTTGATATTCTACGTCCATTCTTACGTAAACCAATACGTCCATTCCTACGTAAACCAATTCTTGGTATAGGTTTTGTCATATTTTATCATCTTATAAATAGGAGTTAGAGATATACGGATATATCCATTTCATGTCAAAACAGATCCCTTATTTTGTTTGTACATGGGTCATAGATAGTCCCCTTTTAGAAAGATTACCCCTGTCTCTGTTTATGTCTAGGATTGGGACAAATTACTATAATTCGTCCCCGCCTACGGATCAGTCGACATTTTTCACAAATCTTACGAACAGAGGCCCTTATTTTCATGTTTGTCATTCCTTACCTTAATTCCGAATCTACTCATTGGAAGAAAATAAGTCTCTTGCATTTTTTTTTTTTGAATCTCGAAATTGATCCCCATGAAAGGAATGTTTAAAAAAAGCCACCTAATCGTTCGAATCTTTGTTGCGAAGTCTATAAATTATACGCCCCCTGGTTGAATCATAACGACTTACTTCGATTTTCACTCTATCTCCTGGTAGTATCCGTATAAAACTACGTCGGATCCTCCCCGAAACATAACCTAGAATCAGGTCTTCATTATCTAAGCGAACCCGGAACATACCGTTGGGAAGTGATTCAGTAATTAAACCTTCATGAATCCATTTTTGTTCTTTCATTCCAGGTAACCTCCTTGAAGTATCAACTAATGGAGGAGGGGTGGTATTAGACAACCAACCTTTCCTCTCTTTTTCATTTCATAAATAGGAAGTTACGGATAAAATTCGAATACGAGAAGGATTACCATATATAACACAAAATTTCTCCTCCAATTCCTTCTAGTCGAGCTTCTCGATCTGTCATTATACCTCGAGAAGTAGAAAGAATTACAACCCCCATTCCACCTAAGATCCTAGGAATTCCTTGATAGTTTGAATAAATTCGTAGACCGGGTCTGCTGATACGCTTTAAAATATTTCTATATGTTCCTTTCCTATTCCTTCTATGCCGCAGGGTTGAAACCAAGAAATATTTGTTGCTTTCCCGATGTTTCCTAACGTTTTCAATAAAACCTTCTCGTAGAAGTATTTTAACAATATTTTCCGTGATATTAGTAGATGCTATTCGAACCATTCCTTTTGTACCCATGTCAGCATTTCTTATAGAAGTTATTATATCGGCAATAGTATCCCTACCCATGACGAACCCTAATTATTAGTGCTTCCTGGCTTTGATATAATCAACATGTTCTGTTTTTTTTTTTTCTTTATTTTGATTATTTGATTATTTATTTATGAAATATTTATTAATATTTATTCAATAAAAAATACAATTTTTAAAATATAAAAATATTAAAGGTATATGCGTGAGACACAATCTACTAATTGATCTATTTCAGATACCATACTATGGTCTCATCTACTAGCATTGCATTTATAATACCTCGGGAGCTAATGAGACTATCTTAGTGAAATTTAACTGTCTTAATTCCCGAGCGATCGCACCAAAAACTCGCGTTCCTTTTGGATTTCCTTCTTGATCAATGACAACTGCTGCATTGTCATCATATCGTATTATCATACCGTTGTCACGTTTGAGTTCTTTACATGTACGTACAATTACAGCTCTGATCACTTCTGATCTTTCCAGAGGCATGTTGGGTACTGCTTCTTTGATTACAGCAACAATAACGTCACCGATATGAGCATATCGGTGATTACTAGCTCCTATGATTCGAATACACATCAGTTCTCGAGCCCCGCTGTTGTCCGCTACATTTAAATGGGTCTGAGGTTGAATCATATTATGATTTTTTTTTTTTGAATCGTTTCTTTCAATGCAAAAGGCGAAGGAAAAAAGAAATAGTTTCTGTCCAAAAATAAAAAAACCAGCGATTCCATTTTTTTTTTTATCAAAAGGATCCCTTTGGTTGCACACCCCTATCCCGCAATAACGAATTGAGTTCGTATAGGCATTTTGGACGCAGCTATTGAAATAGCGGATCTGGCTACAGTTTCTGATACTCCGCCCATTTCATAAAGTATTCGACCTGGTTTAACAACAGATACCCAATATTCGGGGGATCCCTTCCCCGAACCCATACGTGTTTCCGTAGGTCTTACTGTAACGGGTTTGTCGGGAAATATACGTACCCATATTCTTCCACCACGACGCGCGTATCGTGTCATTGCTCGCCGCCCTGCTTCTATTTGTCTAGATGTGATCCAAGCGGGTTCAAGTGCCTGAAGAGCGTATCTACCGAAACAAATATGATTGCCTCGATAAGATACTCCCTTCATTCTTCCTCTATGTTGTTTACGGAATCTGGTTCTTTTGGGGTTATAGTTGATGGTAGTTTTTCAATCCCATCTCTACTGCAGAACCGGACGTGAAAATTTCTTCTCATCCAGCTCCTCGCGAATAAAAGGAAAGGGTTCAATAAATAATATTACAGACCCAGGTATATTTAATGAATAATACAATGAATCATCAGATTCATTGATATTTAATTAAATCTGTCACGTAGGAATCTGTCTATCTTGTATATACAGCTAGACGTATATTTATAGATAATGCATTTATAACGAATCCTTGTTTTTATTTTTACGGAATATTCCAAAATTTTGGAATCAAAAATCCAATAAGGGTTTCGCGGGCGAATATTGACTCTTTCAATATCTGCTTCATTCGAAGGGTTCACCCATGACCACTCAGAATAAATCAATTGGTTCCTGTCTCGTTCCGCCATCCCATCCAATGAATCATTAAAATTCGTTTTCAATAGAATCTTCTGCAGTCACAGGTTCCTTCGTTCCCATAGCTTCTCCATTAATGGCTAGGCCTGAACTATGCAATGGAGCTCCAAAAAAATCCGTTCCCGAGTCAATCTCCTCAGTCTAGATCGACTCGAGGCTCTTTACTTTATTATTAATTAAATTATTATTTTGTTTTGATTTTTCCTATGAACCGGATTCATCTAATTCTAGACGAATCAGTATTGATGCTTTATCACACTGCCTTTTCTTTTGTGAGATGATTCATAGACCATACATATTGGAATAATCTATCATTACTATTCTACTTCTTTCTTTCTCTCACCCTTCCACTTATCCACATCCCTCTATTTTTGCTTCATAATCCATAATTTGATTGATTTCTACTTTATGGAAAAAAGATTTCAGTTGCTACAACTATATGATCGATACATCATATAGTGACTGGTTCCTTGGATCTCGATAATACGAAGCAATGAGCTGGTTATTAGTTCATACTAGAGGCCGATCATTGTTTCTTTGAATCCCAACTCCAAAGAAAAACCAACGAGTCACACACTAAGCATAGCAATTCTACCAAATGGTCAATCAAATTTTTTATTCAACCCTATAGAATTGAGAATTGCTCATTTTGGATTGAACGGAAAAATAAAAAAGAATGAAACAATTTCTCATTTTTTGTCCTATCGCTGGATAAAATGGCAAGCGCCCATTATTCATTATTCCTCGTCTAGAAATATCCAAATTTTGATGCCTAATACCCCATAGATAGTTCGAACTGCATAGGAACAATGATCGATTTTAGCTCGAATCGTCTGTAGGGGAACCCTACCTTCTCTGATCCATTCGACACGGGCAATTTCTTTTCCGTTGATACGCCCCGAAATTTGTACCTGAATTCCCTTTGTGTCCGCTTGTTCAGTTAATTCAATAGCCTTTTTCATTGCCTTTCGAAACGAAACTCTATTCTTTAATTGTAGAGCTATATATTCTGCAAGAATAGTGGGTTGTCCATACGGTTTTGCAACTCTTGTGATAGCAATGTTGAGTCTCCGGTTCACAGAATGAAACTTTTTTTGTACATTGATCTGTAATTCTTCGATTCCTCGGGCTCGACCCTCTATTAAAAAATGGGGGAATCCAATATGGATTATGACCTGGATCAGATCGATTTTTTTTTGAATCCCTATACGCGCAATTCCTTCGAAACCTGAGGATACTCTCATATGTTTTTGTACATAATTCTTGATACAATCCCGTATTTTTTCATCTTCCTGGAGACCCCCGGAATAATTTTTTGGTTGTGCGAACCAAAGGCAATGATGACTTTGGGTTGTACCAAGTCTGAAACCAAGTGGATTTATTTTTTGTCCCATATCTATCTAATTTATATATGCATATTTTCTTTCTAAATATTAAGAAGGCTTGATCTATCAAATCAAAGTCAAAAGGCTATTTTTTTGTTAAATTAGATCTCTTATTCAATACAATAGTTATATGACAGGTGGGTCTTTTTATCGGATAACTGCGTCCCCGAGCTCGAGGTTTGCACTTTTTCACGATAACACCTCCATTGACTTCGGCTTTACTAATGAATGAATCAGCTTCGTTCAAATCCTTATTGTGACTAGCATTTGCTGCTGCAGAATAAACTAATTTGAAGATGGGATAAGATGCTCGATAAGGCATGAGTTCTAGTATCATAAGTGTTTGTTCATAGGAACGCCCACGAATCTGATCAATTACTCTTCTCGCTTTGTGAGCAGACATACATATATATTGAGCTAAAGCTTTGACTTCTGTACGCGATTTTCCCTTTATCATAAAGTTCCACCTCCTACCAATGAATGATGAGCACCCATTTCACTTTATTACCGATTACCGACGAGATCTATTATCGTTTCTCGCATGCCCCCGGAAAGTGAGAGTAGGTGCGAATTCTCCCAATTTGTGACCCACCATACGATCTGTTATATAAATAGGTAAATGCTCCTTTCCATTGTGAATAGCAATTGTATGACCGATCATTGTGGGTATAATGGTAGATGCCCGGGACCAAGTGACTATTATCTCTTTCTCCTCCCTCATGTTGAGCTTCTCCATTTTTCCCAATAAATGATTAGCTACAAAAGGATTTTTTTTTAGTGAACGCGCCACAGCCGATTACTCCCTTTTCCTATTTAAAAATGCAATGAAAGGCGAAGAAACAAAACATATATTCCTATTTACGGCGACGAAGAATAAAACTATCACTATATTTATTCCTTTTCCTACTTCTTCTTCCAAGCGCGGGATAACCCCAAGGGGTTGTGGGTCTTTTTCTACCAATGGGGGCCCTCCCTTCACCACCTCCATGGGGATGGTCTACAGGATTCATAACTACTCCTCTTACTACAGGACGCTTACCTAGCCAACACTTAGATCCGGCTCTACCCAAACTTTTCTGGTTCACCCCAACATTACCTACTTGTCCGACTGTTGCTGAGCAGTTTTTGGATACCAAACGAACCTCCCCAGATGGTAATCTTAATGTGGCCGATTTCCCCTCTTTTGCAATCAGTTTCGCTACAGTACCTGCTGCCCTAGCTAATTGTCCACCCTTTCCAAGTGTTATTTCTATGTTATGTATGGCCGTGCCTAAGGACATATCGGTTGAAGTAGATTCTTCTTTTTTATTTTTTAAAATCCCTTCCCAAACCGTACAAGCTTCTTCCAAAGCATACGGCTTTCTGGATGTATATGATGATATCTAGACAGATGGATATTATATGAATCGTATGATGAAGCACCATATGAGTGGATATATAGTAATCCAAATCTGCCGAATCACTCATGCTACGATCTTCTACACCCTAGGTCTCCCCGTTCCGTCATCTGGCTTATGTTCTTCCTGTAGCATTCAGACCGAATGACTCTATGAAATTACGTCGATACTTCCACATATTACGGGTAACGTAGGAGACATCTCTATTATTCCCACGGAGATCCTTAGAATTACCACTGCTTAGCTTTCAATTTGCCTCTGACCATCAAATGAAATGTGAATAACCCGTCCTCCTCTCTTTGAAACAAGGGGTGCTTCCGGCTCTGTCCGTGCTTCAAAAAATGGTATTTTCTCCATATTACTATATCTCTAGAGTCAATAATTTTATATAAGGAACCACTGAACTCAATCACCTGCTGCCGTTACTCTTCAGTTTTCTGTTGAGGTCTATCCCGTAGAGGTACTCAACTTGGATCAGTGATCGATTTCTAGGTTTCGTCATAAACCTAATTGGTTACTTCCAATTACGTAAATCAATAGTTCAAACCGCACTCAAAGGTAGGGCATTTCCCATTGATATAGGAACTTCTGTACCAGAAACAATGGTATCTCCAATTCTAGCCCCTCTGGGATGTAAAATATATCGCTTCTCACCATCCCCATAGTGTATGAGACAAATGTATGCATTTCGATTTGGGTCGTATTCTATGGTTACGATTCTACCAGATATGTCTTTTTCATTCCGTCGAAAATTGATTTTACGGTATAGACGCTTATGACCTCCCCCTCTATGCCCTGCGGTAATGACTCCTCTGGCATTACGACCTTTACCACAATGATGCTGTCCATAGATCAAACTCTTTTGCTTTTGTGGAGTGGATTTCGCTTGACTGTCTACAGCTCCGTTGCGTGTGCTCGGGGTAGAAGTTTTGTATAAATGTATCGCCATGCTATGTTATTAAGGATTTGTATTAAGAATTTGAATTTAAGTTCTTATAACAGGTGGAATAGAATAACCTGGTTGAAGCGTAATGATCATACGTCTGTAATGCATTGTATGTCCCATAATAGGTCCCATTCTTTTCCCCTTTCGGGGAAGTCGATGACTATTTATCGCTATTACCTTGACACCAAAGAAGAGTTCGACCCAATGCTTTATTTCTGTCCTAGTTGATCCTGATTCGACATTAGAAGTATATTGATTGTTCACCATCAATAACCGAAGACTTTTTTCGGTAAATACTGCATATTTGATTCCATCCATAAATCCATTTTCCCCCCTATGAGTTCCAGTATTGATAAGAATTCTAGTTCTTACTGTTCCTATGTTATGGTATGAATATACCATAACAATTCATTATGTATGAATGATGAGATTCCATTGATACAGAGCCAATTCTAATAGACTTATTGAACGTTCCAATTGGTGTGCATCCAGCAGGAATTGAACCCACGAATTCGCCAATTATGAGTTGGGCGCTTTAACCATTCAGCCATGGATGCTTAGCAGGGATCGTCATACATCGTGAATTACCAAAGTGCAATTGAAATGCAATCTTTAGGAGGAATCAATGAAACGAAATCAATTTCAATCCTGGATCTTCGAATTGAGAGAGATCAAAAATTATCACTATTTCGTGGATTCATGGGACAAATTTGATTCAGTGGGATCTTTCACTTACATTTTTTTCCACCAAGAACGTTTTATGAAACTCTTTGACCCCCGAATTTTGAGTATCCTACTTTCACACGATTCACAGGATTTAACAAGGAATCAATATTTCAATTTCACGATCAAAGGTGTAGTACTGCTTGTAATGGGGGTCCTTATATTTATATATCGTATTAACAATCGAAATATGGTCGAAAGAAAAAATCTCTATTTGATGGGGCTTCTTCCTATACCTATGAATTCCATTGGACTCAGAAATGATACATTGGAAGAATCATTTTTGTCTTCCAATATCAATAGGTTGATTGTTTCGCTCCTGTATCTTCCAAAAGGGAAAAATATTTCTGAGAGTTTTTTCATGGATCCGAAAGAGCGTTCTTGGGTTCTCCCAATAACGAAAAAGTGTATCGTGCCTGAGTCGAACTGGGATTTGCGGGGGTGGAGGAATCGGATCGTCAAAAAGAGGGATTCCAGTTGTAAGATATCTAATAAAAGAGTCGCTGGAATTGAGATCTCATTCAAAGATAAAGATATCAAATATCTGGAGTTTATTTTTGTATCCTATACGGATGATCCGATCCGCAAGGACCGTGATTGGGAATTGTTTGATCGTCTTTCTCCGAGGAAGAAGCGAAACATAATCAACTTGAATTCAGGACAGCGATTCGAAATCTTAGTGAAACACTTGATTTGTTATCTCATGCCTGCTTTTCATGAAAAAGGATCAATTGAAGTGGAGGGGTTCTTCAAACAACAAGGAGCTCAGGCAACTATTCAATCAAATGATATTGAGCATCTTTCCCATCTCTTCTCGAGAAACAAGTGGGGTATTTCTTTGCAAAATTGTGCTCAATTTCATATGTGGCAATTCCACCAAGATCTCTTCGTTAGCTGGGGAAAGAATAAGCACGAATCACATTTTTTTAGGAACGTATCGAGAGAAAATGTGATTTGGTTAGACAATGTGTGGTTGGTAAACAATGATCGGTTTTTTAGCAAGGTACGGAATGTATCGTCAAATATTCAATATGATTCTACAAGATCGATTTTCGTTCAAGTAACGGATTCTAGCCAATTGAAAGGATCTTCTGATCAATCCAGAGACCCTTTTGATTCCATTAGTAATGAGAGTTCGAAATATCACACATTGATCAATCAAACAGAGATTCAGCAACTAAAAGAAAGATTGATTCTTTTGGATCCTTCCTTTCGTCAAATGGAACGAACAGAGACGGAACGTGAAAAGCAGATGGATAATCATCTGTTTCCGGCAGAAGTCAAAAAATGTCTTGGGAATCCCACAAGATCCATTCGTTCTTTTTTCTCTGACAGATGGTCAGAACTTCCTCTGGGTTCGAATCCTACTGAAAGGTCCACTAGAGATCAGAAATTGTTGAAGAAACAACAAGATGTTTCTTTTGTCCCTTCCAGGCGATCAGAAAATCAAGAAATGTTTGATATATTCAAGATAATTACATATTTACAAAATACCGTCTCAATTCATCCTATTTCATCAGATCCGGATATGGTTCCGAAGGATGAACCGGATAGGGACAGTTCCAATAAGATCTCATTCTTGAACAAAAATCCATTTTTTTATTTATTCCATCTATTCCATGACCGGAACAAAGAGGGATACACGTTCCATTACGATTTTGAATCAGAAGAGAGATTTCCAGAAATGTCGGATCTATTCACTCTATCAATAACCGAGCCCAATCTGGTGTATCATAAGGGATTTGCCTTTTCTATTGATTCCTACGGATTGGATCAAAAAAAATTCTTGAATGAGGTCTCCTGGGATGAATCGAAAAAGAAATCTTTCTTGGTTCTACCTCATATTTTTTATGAAGAGAATGAATCCTTTTATCGAAGGATCAGAAAAAAATCGGGCCGGATCTCCTGCAGGAATGGTTTGGAAGAAAAAAAAAAAAAAATAGTGGTATTTGCTAGCAACAACATAATGGGGGCAGTCAATCAATATCGATTGATACGAGATCTGATTCAAATCCAATATAGCCCCCATGGGTATATAAGAAATAGATTGAATAGATTTTTATTAATGAATAGATCCGATCATAACTTCGAATATGGAATTCAAAGGGATCAAATAGGAAATGATACTCTGAATCATATAACTATAATGAAATATACGATCAACCAACATTTATCAAATTTGATAAAGAATCGGAAGAAATGGCACGATTCTCATTCTCTTATTTTTCCAACCGAGAGATCCATGAATCGGGATCCTGATGCATATAGATACAAATGGTCCAACGAGAGCAATAATTTCCAGGAACATTTTGAACATTTTGTTTCTGAACAGAAGAACCATTTTCAAGTAGTGTTTAATCAATTTCGTATTAATCAATATTCGATTGATTGGTCCGAGGTTATCGACAAACAAGATTTGTCTAAGTCATTTCGTTTCTTTTTGTCCAATTCACTTCTCTTTTTTTCTAAGTCACTTCCTTTGTTCTTTTTGAATATCGGGAATATCCCCATTCATAGTCGTGAGATCCACATCTATGAATTTAAAGGTCCGAATCATCAACTTTGCAATCAGTTATTAGAATCAATCGGCGT